AATATAATTAATATAAATTATTAAATATTTAATATTTTTTTTTTTAATTAATAATATATTAAATTATTTATATATTATTAATAATTATATTAAATAATTTAATATAATAATAAATAACATTCATTTATTTAAGTTATTCTCATAAATAAGTAACTTAAATTATAATTAAACCATATTTAATATTTTTACTTAAAAAAAAAAAATTAAAAATAAGCTAAAATAAGCTTTTGGGTTCATACCTCAAATATAAAGGAAATCCCTTTTTTTTAAAAATAAAGTGCCTGATAAAAAGGATTATTCTGATAGGATAAATAATGTAATATATTTACCTTTATTATATTTTATAGAATTAAACTATACCTAATAATATCAAAAATTACTGTGCATCTTACACTAAAATATAATATTATATATATATATTGAATTTAAAATTCAATTAAATTAATTTTTTATTTTAAATTTTTTTTAATCTTAATTCAAATAAAATATTTTTTTATTTTACTCTTATTTTTAGAACTTTAATTTCTATTTCTGCTAATTCTTGAATAAGATGCTGAATTGGATTAGAAATTAATCTTTTAAGATTTATCCCCCTAATTTCTAATTCTAGAAATCTTTTATCAAATGAAGCAGCTTTAAAATATTTTTTAACTCAATCTATTGCTTCAATTAATTTTTTATTTTCAATTTTATTAAATATAATTTTATTAAAAAATTTTGAAATTCAAAATTTAATTTCTATTATAATTAATTCTTCAATATTAATAAAAATAGGATCAACCCCCTTTCATTTTTGATTCCCTAATATTATTGAAGGATTATCTTGATTTAATTGTTTTATTTTAATAACTTGACAAAAAATTTCCCCTATAATTTTATTGTCTTATTATATCAATATCAATTTTATCTTAATTATTTTAATTTTTAATGTAATTATTGGTGCTATTGGTGGTATTAACCAAACTTCTTTACGAAAATTAATATCATTTTCCTCTATTAATAATTTAGGATGAATACTATCTGCTTTAATAATTAGTGAAAATTTATGACTATTTTATTTCATTTTTTATTCATTTTTAATTAGTATTATATGCTTTTTATTCAATTATTTAAATATTTACTTTATTAATCAATTATTTATTATAAATATAAATTTTTCTATTAAAATTTCATTTTTAATTAATTTTTTTTCTTTAGGAGGATTACCTCCTTTTTTAGGATTTTTTCCTAAATGAATTATTATTAATTTTTTAATAAAATATAATTTTTTTATTATTACATTTATTTTTATTATAATAAGATTAATTATATTATTTTATTATATACGAATTATTTATTCTTCTATTATATTCAATTATTTAAAAATAAAATGATTTAAAATTTATATTAAAAATAATTTTATTTTATTTATTAATACTTTCAACATAATTTCATTATTAGGTATAACTATTAGAACTTTTTTTTTTATATAAGGTTTTAAGTTATATTAAACTAATAATCTTCAAAATTATAAAAAAAGTAAATTCTTTAAGCCTTAGTATTATAATTTACCCCTTAAAATTTGCAATTTTATATCATTATTGACTATAAAGCTAACAAAAATATTAATAAAAGAGATTTTTCTCATTAATAAATTTACAATTTATCGCTTATAATTCAGCCATTTTATTAAGCGAAAATGACTTTATTCAACAAATCATAAAGATATCGGAACATTATATTTTATTTTTGGAATTTGAGCTGGTATAGTAGGTACTTCCCTTAGTTTACTAATTCGTACTGAATTAGGTAATCCTGGATCATTAATTGGAGATGATCAAATTTATAATACTATTGTTACAGCTCATGCTTTTATTATAATTTTTTTTATAGTTATACCAATTATAATTGGTGGATTTGGAAATTGATTAGTACCTTTAATATTAGGAGCCCCTGATATAGCTTTCCCTCGAATAAACAATATAAGATTTTGATTATTACCCCCCTCTTTAACTTTATTAATTTCAAGAAGAATTGTAGAAAATGGAGCAGGAACAGGATGAACAGTTTATCCCCCTCTTTCTTCTAATATTGCTCATAGAGGAAGCTCAGTAGATTTAGCTATTTTTTCATTACATTTAGCTGGAATTTCCTCAATTTTAGGAGCTATTAATTTTATTACTACAATTATTAATATACGAATTAATAACATATCTTTTGATCAAATACCTTTATTTGTTTGAGCTGTAGGAATTACAGCTTTATTATTATTATTATCATTACCAGTATTAGCTGGAGCAATTACTATATTATTAACTGATCGAAATTTAAATACTTCTTTTTTTGACCCAGCTGGAGGAGGAGACCCTATTTTATATCAACATTTATTTTGATTTTTTGGTCATCCAGAAGTTTATATCTTAATTTTACCTGGCTTTGGTATAATCTCTCATATTATTTCACAAGAAAGAGGTAAAAAAGAAACATTTGGATGTTTAGGAATAATCTATGCTATAATAGCAATTGGTTTACTAGGATTTATTGTATGAGCTCATCACATATTTACAGTTGGAATAGATATTGATACTCGAGCTTACTTTACCTCTGCTACAATAATTATTGCAGTTCCAACAGGTATTAAAATTTTTAGTTGATTAGCAACACTTCATGGATCTCAAATTAATTATAGACCTTCTATCTTATGAAGATTAGGATTTGTATTTTTATTTACAGTTGGTGGATTAACTGGAGTAATTTTAGCCAATTCTTCCATTGATGTAACATTACATGATACATATTATGTAGTTGCTCATTTTCATTATGTTTTATCTATAGGAGCAGTATTTGCTATTATAGGAGGTTTTATCCATTGATATCCTTTATTTACTGGATTATCTTTAAATCAATATTTATTAAAAATTCAATTTATTTCTATATTTATTGGAGTAAATTTAACATTTTTCCCTCAACATTTTTTAGGTCTAGCAGGTATACCTCGACGTTACTCTGATTATCCTGATAGATTCATATCATGAAATATTATTTCTTCTTTTGGCTCATATATTTCTTTATTATCTATAATAATAATAATAATAATTATTTGAGAGTCAATAATTAATCAACGAATTATTCTATTTTCCTTAAATATACCATCTTCTATTGAATGATTACAAAATTTACCCCCATCAGAACATTCTTATAATGAATTACCTATTTTAAGAAACTTCTAATATGGCAGAATATCATGTAATGGATTTAAACCCCATTTATAAAGGTTTATCCTTTTTTTAGAAATGGCAACTTGATCAAATCTTAACCTTCAAAATAGAGCCTCACCTTTAATGGAACAAATTATTTTCTTTCATGATCATACTTTAATTATTTTAATTATAATTACTATTTTAGTAAGATACCTAATAATAAATTTATTTTTTAATAATAATATTAATCGATTTTTATTAGAAGGTCAATTAATTGAATTAATTTGAACAATTTTACCAGCTATCACTCTAATTTTTATTGCATTACCATCTTTACGATTATTATATTTATTAGATGAACTTAATAATCCACTAATTACATTAAAATCTATTGGTCATCAATGATATTGAAGATATGAATATTCTGATTTTAATAATATTGAATTTGATTCATATATAATTCAATATGATAACCTATCCCCTAAAAATTTCCGTTTATTAGATGTTGATAATCGAATTACACTACCAATAAATAATCAAATTCGAATTTTAGTAACTGCTACAGATGTTATTCATTCTTGAACTATCCCTTCTTTAGGAGTAAAAATTGATGCTAACCCTGGACGTCTTAATCAAACTAGATTTTTTATTAATCGACCAGGTATTTTTTTTGGACAATGTTCAGAAATTTGTGGAGCTAATCATAGTTTTATACCTATTGTAATTGAAAGAATTTCTATTAACAAATTTATTAATTGAATTAACAATTATTCTTCATTAGATGTCTGAAAGCAAGTATTGGTCTCTTAAACCATTTTATAGTAAATTAGCATTTACTTCTAATGAAAGAATTAGTTAATAAATAACATAAATATGTCAAATTTAAATTATTACTTAAGTAATATTCTTTTATCCCACAAATAATACCTATTAATTGATTAATATCTTTTTTTTTTTTTATTATAATTTTTATTATATTTAACATTTCTAATTATTACATTTTCCTAATTAATAATAAAACTAATATAACCTATAATAAAAATAACTTAAAAAATTTAATTTGAAAATGATAACTAATCTATTTTCTATTTTTGATCCTTCAACAAATTTATTTAATTTACCATTAAATTGAATAAGAACTATAATTGGATTTATATTTATTCCCTATTTATATTGAGTAATTCCTAATCGTCATTTATTTTTTTGAAATTTTATTTTTAATAAATTACATAATGAATTTAAAACTTTATTAAATAAAAATAATTATAATAATGGATCAACTTTTATTTTTATTTCATTATTTTCATTTATTTTATTTAATAATTTTTTAGGACTTTTTCCTTATATTTTTACTAGAACAAGACATTTAACAATTTCTCTATCTATCTCTCTTTCCTTATGAATTAGATTTATATTATATGGTTGAATTAATAATTATCAACATATATTTAGACATATAATTCCTCAAGGAACTCCTAATATTTTAATACCTTTTATAGTTTTAATTGAAACAATTAGAAATTTAATTCGTCCTGGAACATTAGCTGTTCGATTAACAGCTAATATAATTGCAGGTCACTTATTATTAACATTATTAAGAAGAACAAGAACAAATATTTCATTTATTATATTATTTATTTTAATTTTAAGACAAATTTTATTATTAATTTTAGAATCAGCTGTTGCTATTATTCAATCATATGTAATTACAATCTTAAGTACTCTTTATTCTAGAGAAGTAAATTAATGAAAATAAACCATAATCACCCCTATCACTTAGTAGATTTTAGGCCTTGACCACTAACAGGAGCTATTGGAGTTATAGTATTAGTAACAGGTATAATTAAATGATTTCATAACTTAAATATAAATTTAATAATTTTAGGTTACACTATTATTATTTTAACTATATATCAATGATGACGAGATATTTGTCGTGAAGGAACTCTTCAAGGTAAACATACAATTCTTGTATCTAAAGGATTACGATGAGGTATAATTCTTTTTATTATTTCAGAAGTATTCTTTTTTTTATCATTTTTTTGAGCTTTTTTCCATAGAAGTTTATCCCCAAATATTGAAATTGGTTTAAATTGACCTCCTATTAATATTATTACTTTTAATCCATTTCAAATCCCCTTATTAAACACCATTATTTTAATTACTTCAGGAGTAACAGTAACATGAGCTCATCACGCTCTATTAGAAAATAATTATTCACAAACTACTCAAAGATTATTTATTACTATTATATTAGGAATATATTTTACTATTCTTCAAGCTTATGAATATTTTGAAGCACCATTTTCTATTGCAGATAGAATTTATGGATCAACTTTTTTTATAGCAACAGGATTCCATGGATTACATGTAATTATTGGAACAATTTTCTTATTTACATGCTTTATTCGTCATTTAAATAATCATTTTTCTAATAAACATCATTTTGGATTTGAAGCAGCAGCTTGATATTGACATTTTGTTGATGTAGTATGACTATTTCTTTATATTTCTATTTATTGATGAGGTAATTAATTATTTATATAATATATCTAGTATATTTGATTTCCAATCAAAAAGTTTAATAAAATTAATATAAATAATCATTTTAATATTATTAATGTCAATTTTAATTATATTTATTTCTAATATTTTAATAATTTTATCTATAATTTTATCTAAAAAATCATTTATAGATCGAGAAAAAAGTTCACCATTTGAATGTGGATTTGATCCTAAATCATCAGCTCGAATTCCTTTTTCATTACATTTCTTCTTAATTACAGTAATTTTTTTAATTTTTGACGTAGAAATTGCTTTAATTTTTCCAATTATTTCAATTTTTTATATAGTAAACCTTTTCTCTTTAATAAAAATTATTTTTTTCTTTTTATTTATATTACTAATTGGACTTTATCATGAATGAAATCAAAATATATTAAATTGATCAAATTAATTAATTAATTTAATAAATAATTTAATAAGGATTATAGTTTATAAAAACATTTGATTTGCATTCAAAAAATATTGATTTTCAATTTATCTTAAATAAGAAGCAATATTGCATTTAATTTCGACTTAAAAGAATGAGTTTACAAAAACTCCTTATTTATTAATTGAAACCAAAATAGAGGTATATCACTGTTAATGATATTAGTGAATTATATTCCAATTAAATAATTGAAATATATAAATTTAAGCTTCTAACTTAATTAATAGTGAATAAATTCATTAATATTTCTTATTTCTTATATTTATATAGTTTATTAATAAAACATTACATTTTCATTGTAAAAATAAATTAAATATTTTATAAATATTATTAATAATTATATTTAAAGATTAATAATCTCCTTAATATCTTCAATATTATGCTCTTTATAAGCTATTTAAATTTAATTAAATTATTATTATTATTATTATAAATAATATAATAAATATTCATAAAATAAATCTAAATAAATAAATTTTAAAATTATTTATTTGAAAAAAATAATAAAAAATAGAATAATTTTTAATAACTTTAAATATTCCTTGACCTCTATATATTTCTCTTCAACCTATATCAATATTTTTTATTAAATTTTGCCTATATTTTAAAAAATTATAATTTAAACCATAAGTTGATAAATTAGGTATAAATCATATTAAAGATAAAAAATTTCTTATATTATAAGTCATTAAAAATTTATTTAAACTATAAATTTTTATATTTCTAATTAAATACCCTATAAATAAACCTATCAATCTAATATAAATAACTAATATTTTTAAATTAAAAGGTAAATAAATTATATAAGGATAACTAAAAATTAATCATATTAAAAATCTTCCAGTAATTAATCTCATTATTAATAATAAAAATATTCTTTTTAATATAATATAATCTTCGTCATATAAATTATAAATTGTTAATAAATTATAATCATTAATTATTAAATATATTAATAAACGAATAGTATAAAATATAGTTAATCCAGTTGAAAAATAATATAAAAAAAAAATTATTATATTTAAATTCCTTATTCTAACTATTTCTAAAATTAAATCTTTAGAATAAAATCCAGCTAAAAAAGGAATACCACATAAAGCTAGATTAGAAATATTTATACATAAAGAAGTTAAAGGAATATATAAATTAATTCCACCTATAAAACGAATATCTTGAATATCATTTATTATATGAATAATAACCCCCGAACATATAAATAATAAAGCTTTAAATATAGCATGAGTTAATAAATGAAAAAAAGCTAAATCAGATAAACCTATCCTTAAAATTCTTATTATTAAACCCAATTGACTTAAAGTAGATAAAGCAATAATTTTTTTTAAATCAAATTCATAATTAGCAGAAACTCCAGCTATTAATATAGTTAAACCTGATAACAATAATAAAATTTTTAAAAAAAATATATCAATTAATATAAAATTAAACCGAATTAATAAATATACCCCAGCAGTTACTAAAGTTGATGAATGAACTAAAGAAGAAACAGGTGTAGGAGCTGCTATAGCAGCAGGCAATCAAGATCTAAAAGGAATTTGAGCACTTTTAGTCATTGCTGCAATAATTAATAATAATCTAATAAATTTTATTGATAAATCATTATTTATAAAATTTAAATAAAAAATATAATTTCATCTTCCATAATTTATTATTCAAGAAATAACTATTAAAATTATTACATCTCCAATTCGATTTGATAATGCTGTTAATATCCCAGCATTATAAGATTTAATATTTTGATAATAAATTACTAAACAATAAGAAACTAATCCTAAACCATCTCAACCTAAAAAAATTCTAATTATATTAGGACTAATAATTAATAAAATTATAGAAAGAACAAATAATAATACTAATATAACAAATCGATTAAAATTTAATTCAGAACTCATATAACTTTTTCTATAATAAATAACTGAAGATGAAATTAATAAAACAAATATTAAAAATAATAATGATATTCAATCTAATAAAATAGATATTACTAAATTTATAGAATTAAAGGAAATAATTTCCCACTCCAAAAAAAATACAATATTTTCTATAATAAAATACAATAAAAAAAAAAAACTTATTATCCTAAAAAAAAAAAGGAAAAAAAATCTAATGAAATAAATAGAATAATTTTTAATAATTTAAAATGATTAACTTCTTTCATATTTTTGACTCCACAAATCAATATTTTTTTTAAATTATTTAAATACTTACTTTTTCTCTTCTATTATTAAAATCAAATTATTATATAATCAATTTTTAAAACTAATAAATTTAAAGGTAATCAATGTAATATTAATATTAAATATTCTCGAGAAACTCCTATATAAAACCTAAAAATTCCTAAATTATATTTACCATGTTGAGTATAAGAATATAAATATAACCTATAACCAGCTCTGAAAAAAGAAATTAAAATTAATATAAATATTGATAATCATGATCATCTAACTAATCTATTAATTAAACTAATTTCTCCTATTAAATTTAAAGAAGGGGGAGCAGCTATATTTGAAGATATTATTAAAAATCATCATAATCTTATTGAAGGTATAAAATTAATTAATCCTTTATTAATAAATAATCTTCGACTATGAAGTCGTTCATAATTAATATTTGCTAAACAAAATATTCCAGATGAACATAAACCATGACCAATTATTATAATATAAGAACCTAAATAACCTCAATAATTTAAAGTTATAATCCCACAAATTACTAATCTTATATGAGCTACAGAAGAATAAGCAATCAATGATTTTATATCTACCTGACAATAACATTTTAAACTAATATAAAACCCTCCAATTAATCTAATAGTAACTCAAATAAAATTTATTTTTAATCTTAAATTTTGAAAAAAAATTATTAACCGTAATATCCCATAACCTCCTAATTTTAATATAATCCCAGCTAAAATTATTGATCCAGAAACAGGTGCTTCAACATGAGCTTTTGGTAATCATAAATGAACAAAATATATGGGTATTTTTACTAAAAAAGCTAAAATTATTGATAAATATAAAAGATATAAGTTGGAATTATAAAATTTTAAAAAATAAATTATTAAAAAATTAAATTTATTAAAAATAAAAAAAATTCCTATTAATAAAGGTAAAGAAGCAAATAAAGTATAAAATAATAAATATATCCCAGCTTGAATTCGTTCTGGTTGATACCCCCATCCAATAATTAATATTAATGTAGGGATTAACCTACCCTCAAAAAATAAATAAAATATAAATAAATTTATTATTCTAAAAGTTAAATATAATATAATTAATAAAATAATAATATTAATTAAAAAAAAATTAATATAAAATTTATTTTTATATAAAGATTCACTTGCTATAATTATTAATAAACAAATTCAAATTCTTAATATAATTAAGCCAAAAGAAATAAAATCACATCCTAATATATATCTTAAATTACAAAAATTATTAATACTAATTCTAATATTTATAAATATTAATATTAATAATAATAATAATATTTGAACCATTCAAAATATATTTTTTATTAAACATAAAGGAATTATAAAAAGTATTATTATTAAAAATTTTATCATTTATAATAATCTAAAACTTTGAAAATAATCATTACCATGAGTTCGAATCATAGAAACTAAAATAGATAATCCTAAAGCTCCCTCACAAACAGAAAATAATAAAAAAATTATTAATATATATATATCATATTCAATATGACTTAAATAAATAACTAAAAAAAAAAAAATTCTTAAAACAATAAATTCTAATCTTAATAGAACAACTAATAAATGTTTATGTTTAGAAACAAAAATTATATTCCCAATAATAAATATAATTAAAATAATAAATCACATTATTAAATTTATCATTTGTTTTTATAGTTTAAAAAAAACATTGGTCTTGTAATCCAAAGATAAGTAATTTCTTTAAAAACTTCAAAGAAAAAGAAAATCTTTATCAATAATCTCCAAAATTATTATTTTTATTAAACTATTCTTTGAAATTACAAAAATTTTAATTTCTTTTATAATTATTTTTTTCTCTATATATATATATTTTCTTAATCATCCTTTATCCATAGGATTAATAATTTTAATTCAAACTATATTAACATGTTTATTATCTGGAATTATAATTAATACTTATTGATTTTCATATATTTTATTTATTGTTTTTTTAGGAGGATTATTAGTATTATTTATTTATATATCAAGAATTGCATCTAATGAATTATTTAATATTAATTTTTTTAATAAAATAATTATTATATTATTTTTCTTAATATCATTTATAATAATATTTATATTTATACATAATTTAAACTGATTAAATTTTTTCTTTAATTTAGAAATAAACAATATATATAATTTATTTATCTTTTTTAATAACGAAAATAAAATTAATTTATCAAAATTATATAATAGTCAAACTTATATATTAATAATAATATTAATCATTTATTTATTTATTACATTAGTAGCCGTAGTTAAAATTACAAATATTTTTTTTGGACCATTACGACCTTCAAATTTATAATCCACTAATGATAAATATTTTTATACCAATTCGAAAAACTCATCCCTTATTAAAAATTATAAATAATTCATTAATTGATTTACCAACCCCAAGTAATATTTCATCTTGATGAAATTTTGGATCTCTTTTAGCCTTATGCCTCATTACCCAAATTATCACTGGTTTATTTCTAACTATATATTATACTGCTAATATTGAATTAGCTTTTTATAGAGTAAATTATATTTGCCGAAATGTAAACTATGGATGATTAATCCGAACTTTACATGCTAATGGAGCTTCTTTTTTTTTTATCTGTATTTATATCCATATTGGACGAGGAATTTATTATGAATCTTTTAATTTTAAATATACCTGAATAGTAGGTATTATTATTTTATTTATTCTAATAGCAACAGCCTTTATAGGATATGTTTTACCTTGAGGTCAAATATCTTTTTGAGGAGCTACAGTAATTACTAATCTTTTATCAGCAATTCCATATTTAGGAACATTATTAGTTAACTGAATTTGAGGTGGATTCGCAGTAGATAATGCTACTTTAACACGATTTTATTCATTTCATTTTTTATTACCTTTTATAATTTTAATATTAACTATAATTCACTTATTATTCCTTCACCAAACTGGATCTAATAATCCATTAGGTATTAATAGAAATTTAGATAAAATCCCATTCCATCCATTTTTTACTTTTAAAGATTTAATCGGATTTATTACTATATTATTTATTTTAATTTTATTAACTTTAACAAACCCCTATTTATTAGGAGACCCAGATAATTTTATCCCAGCTAATCCTTTAGTAACACCTATTCACATTCAACCAGAATGATATTTTTTATTTGCTTATGCTATTCTTCGTTCTATTCCTAATAAATTAGGAGGAGTTATTGCCTTAATTATATCAATTATAATTTTAATTATTCTTCCTTTTACTTTTAATAAAAAAATTCAAGGAATTCAATTTTATCCTTTAAATCAATTTTTATTTTGATTTATAATTACTACTATCATTCTATTAACATGAATTGGAGCTCGTCCTGTAGAAAATCCATATATTATTACTGGTCAAATTCTTACAATTATTTATTTTTCTTATTTTATCTTAAATCCTTTAATTAATAAAATTTGAGATAATTTAATATTTAATTAATTAATTAATGAGCTTGAATAAGCATTTGTTTTGAAAACTTAAGAAAGAATATATTTATTCTATTAATTTTATACTAAAAATATTTATTAACTTAAAAAAATTTTTAATCCAATAAAAAATAATAAAAAATTTAATGAAATAGGTAAATACCTTTTTCAAGATAAATATATTAATTTATCATAACGAAAACGAGGTAAAGTACCTCGTACTCAAATAAAAAAAAAAGAAATTAAAACTAACTTAAAATAAAATAATAAAGTTATTGAATATCCCCCAACATATATTAAAATAAATAATATTCTTATAAATAAAATTCTTGAATACTCAGCTAAAAAAATTAAAGCAAATCCTCCTCTTCTATATTCAATATTAAACCCAGATACTAATTCTCTTTCACCTTCAGCAAAATCAAAAGGAGTTCGATTAGTTTCCGCTATTCTTGAAGATATTCAACATAATCTTAATGGTAATATTAAAAAAAAAAATCAAACTATCTCTTGATAAATTAAAAATTTTAATAAATTAAAATCCATAATTATTAAAATTCTAGATAATATAATTAAAGCTAACCTAACCTCATAAGAAATAGTTTGAGCCACAGCTCGTAAACCTCCTAATAGAGAGTAATTAGAATTAGATGATCAACCAGAAATTATCACTGTATATACTCCTAAACTAGTACAACATAAAAAAAATAAAATTCCTAAATTAAATCTAATTAAATTAAAATAATAGGGGATTAATATCCATAACATTAATGATAAAATAAACCCAATAATTGGGGATATATAATAAGATACATAATTAGAATAATTAGGAAAAATTTGTTCTTTAGAAAATAATTTAATTGCATCAGAAAATGGTTGTAAAATCCCTATAATCCCAACTTTATTAGGACCCTTTCGAATTTGAATATAACCTAAAACTTTCCGCTCTAATAAAGTCAAAAAAGCTACTCCTACTATTACACCAACTAATAAAATAAAAACTCCAAGTAAAATTATATATATATCTTTATATATCATTTACTATATATATAATTAAAATTATATATTTATGACTTCTAAAATCATTACATTTTTTCTGCCAAAATAGTCTTATCTACATAATAAATTAATAAAATTCTTTTTAACAAAATTATTTTAAATATTTATTCCTTTCGTACTAAAATATTTAATTAAATTAAAGATAGAAACCAACCTGGCTTACACCGGTTTGAACTCAGATCATGTAAGATTTTAATGATCGAACAGATCAAAATTTTAAACTTTTGCATTTAAATTTTATCTTAATCCAACATCGAGGTCGCAAACTTTTTTTTTTATATGAACTAAAAAAAAAAATTACGCTGTTATCCCTAAGGTAATTTTTTCTTATAATCGTAATTTACGGATCATTTAATCATAAATCAATGTTAATTTTTTTTTAAAAAAAAAGTTTATTTAATTTTTCTATCACCCCAATAAAATATTTTAATTAATTTTAATATACAGTAAATTTTTATATAAAATTAAAATTAATATAAATATAAAACTCTATAGGGTCTTCTCGTCTTTTAAATAAATTTTAGCTTTTTGACTAAAAAATTAAATTCTATAAATTTAAAAGAGACAGTTTATATTTCATTAAATCCTTCATACAAGTCACCAATTAAGAGACTAATGATTATGCTACCTTTGTACAGTCAAAATACTGCAGCCCTTCAATATATTTATCAGTGGGCAGATTAGACTTTAAATTATAAACAAAAAGACATGTTTTTGATAAACAAGTGAATATAAATATTTGCCGAATTCCTTTATTAAAATTATCATAATATTTATATTTATAATAAAATTAAATTATATACTAATTTTATCATTATATCTAAATTTTCAAAATTAAAAATAATTTTTTTATAAAAAATTAAAATCTAATTAAATTTTAATTATTAAATCAATAAATTATTTATAAAAAATTATAATTTATTAACAATAAAAATTCTAAAATTTTATTTTAAAAAAAAACTTATATTTATAAAAATTTATTTTAAAGCTTATCCCTTAAAATATTTAACAATAATCTGTAATTTTTATAAAAATAAAAATTACTTTATTATTATTTAAAATTAAATTTTTTTCTAAAAAAACTAGATATATTTAAAAACGATTAACATTTCATTTCTAATTAATTATTTAAAATAATTATACAATATTAACTTTAATAACTAATTAACTCTTTTAAATTCGAGAAACTTTTAAATAAATATTTTTATTAATAAACTCTGATACACAAGATACAACAAATAAAATTTACTTTTTAAAAATTTTTTTTTTCATTATATTTCAAATTTCTTCTACAATACTATTACACTATAAATTTAAAAATTTTTTCTATTAAAAATACTTTAACCCCCATTAAATATTTTTATATTAAAATTTTTTTTATTAATTATTTATTATTAATTTGCCCCCTAATCAAATTAATTATATAAATATATAATATCTCTCCAATGTAAATGAAATACTTAAATCAAGCTCTAATTTGAACTTTCTAGAAACACTTTCCAGTACCTCTACTATGTTACGACTTATTTCAATTTATAAATGAAAGCGACGGGCAATATGTACATATTTTAATATATAATCATTTTATTAAATTAAATAAAATTACATTTAAATCCACCTTCAAATATTATTTACAAAATATTATTCATTTAATTTTTTTTATTGTAATCCATCATATTCTTAATTATAATCTACATCTTGATCTGAATTAATTTTTTATAAAAATCTTAAAATATTATTTTTATAAAAAAATATTTTTTTAACAACGATATATAAAATTATAAATTAAGTAAATTTATTCGTGGATTATCAATTATTAGACAGATTCCTCTAAATGTACTAAAATACCGCCAAATTATTTAAGTTTCAATAAATTATTATTTACTATTTTAGTATTATAAATTTAATTTTTAATAATAGGGTATCTAATCCTAGTTTTTTATAAAATTTTATAAATCATAAATTTTAAATAAATTTTAATTAAATTAAAATTTTACCTAATAATTTAATATTTAAATTAAATTTTAAATTAATAATTACATACTGATAAAATTTAAATTATTTTTTGTCTAACCGCAACTGCTGGCACAAAATTTGTTAATAATTTTAATATTACTAAATCTTAATTTCTTAAATTTTTAATATTAATTACTATAAATTATTATTATTATTATTAAAATAATTAAAAATTCATACTAAAATTTATATGTAAAATAAATTTAAATTAAATTTTTTAAATCATAAAATTTTATTTATATGTAAAATTTTTTACATAGAATTTTTTTTTTTATATAAAAAAAATT